ATGGATAGCGCATAGCAGAGCTGCGCCTAATACTCCGGCAACTCCCATCATATGAAATGGGTTCAACGTCCAATTATGAAATCCTTGGAAGAAAAGGATGAATCGAAATATAGCTGCTACGCCAAAACTCGGCGCAAAGAACCAACCAGATTGTCCCAGTGGATAAATAAGGAATACGGAAACAAAAACAGCGATTGGACCAGAGAATGAAATTGCATTATAAGGCCGCAATTGAACAGACCGAGCAAGTTCAAATTGACGTAACATGAAACCTATTAGTGCAAAAGCCCCATGGAGAGCGACAAAAGTCCACAGACCCCCTAATTGACACCAACGAGTAAAATCTCCCTGTGCTTCCGGGCCCCAAAGTAGCAACAAAGAGTGTGCTAAACTATTGGCAGGGGTGGAAACCGCCGCGGTTAAGAAATTGCAACCTTCCAAATAGGAACTAGCCAATCCATGGGTATACCAAGAAGTTACAAAAGTAGTCCCTGTAAACCAACCCCCTAAAGCAAAATAAGCACAAGGAAAGAGCAATAGGCCGGACCATCCTACAAAAACAAAACGGTCCCTTCGTAACCAGTCGTCCATAATATCAAATAGATCCTTTTCTTCTTTAGTAACTCTACCAAGGGCTATAGTCATAGTGATCCTCCTATTCAATTACTTCAACCATTTCCGAGCATCTCATATTACTTCCAGGGCATACGATAGTTTGATTATCTGTGGACGACTTCTTTCTCGTTCAATGCCCTTTTTCAAAGGTCTCGAAGATAGAAATTTAGCATTTTTATCTATGGGGTCACAACCAAGGTCGTGGTAAATCCACGAATTTCATTCAATTCAATTTTCTTATACTATAGAAATAAAACAAGAAATAAAGAAATAAACATTTGAATTCAGCATTATTTCATGGTTCCTATTTCAATTCAAAGCCTATCTTTTAAGAGAAACATAACCCCTCTTTTCTCATTCGCTCTCTATTGCATGGGTGGAAGAACAAAAATAGGATTCGGAAAAAAAAAAGAACGATATTGAAAAGAAAAATGGACTTTTGAAACCCTTTTTATGTGTAACGGAAAAGAGTTGCGATTTCTTCTTATTCCTATAGAACGTCTAGTAACAAGAATATGAAATCATAAATAGCGAAAAATTCTTGCCTTGCACGATCTAAGTCTAAGGAAATACAAAAAATTCGCTTATACACCAATCTCATCCACATCGAATTTATATATCAGAATAGCGGATAGAGGCATCATTCAAGGGGTCAGGTCTACTTAACTTTATCTTTCTTTCCAATTTTATTATGGGTTTGATAAGAACCTTTTTTGTGGATAAATAATAAAAAAAAATTCTAACCTGCTTGTTTTATTCTAACAAATCCTATATGGAACTGCCCGCTGAAGAGAAAATTTATCTGATTGTTTCTCAGCCTATATCGAATTTTGGAAAGAAAAAACAAGAATTTTCTTCTTTTTTTTATTAATATTAAGAAAAAAGAATATAATTAAAATGGAATTGGCAATATAATTTTTATACACTATCGTTATTTCTTGCCTCTGTCATATCACGAAAACCTTTTGATTTGGAACGGGGAGAGATGGCTGAGTGGACTAAAGCGGCGGATTGCTAATCCGTTGTACAATTTTTTTGTACCGAGGGTTCGAATCCCTCTCTTTCCGCCCCCTCGGATCATTTGGGACTTTCAAATTGTAAGGAATTCTGACCCCCGGATTTTCTCATAGATAAATGTACGAAATAAATCCAATTTGTAAGAAAAAATTCCCAAAAATTTTGGATTTTTACTCCTCACGCCCAGGATTACGTCCTGGGTCATTAGATAAGAATCCAAAGATAAAGAGGGAAACAAAGAATATCACTACTGTATAAACAAAAAGTTTGAGAGTAAGCATTACATAATCTCCAAGATTTTTTTGTTAAGGAATAGATTACCCATTTTTTCTTACCACACAGATCCACTAGGATGGGTTTTGTTTATTTTGACACCTAAAAATGCAAAAATCAATTCTAAAAAAAATTGTAAGAATTGCTTTATAATAAGCAATCTTATCAATATCAAAAATTAGTTTAGGTGTTGTGTGGGTACCTAAAGGTACCTGCTCAACGTAGGCGCAGGGGATAGAAAGGCTGATCCAAATTTATTGCTGCAGCTATACATTCAATGGAAAAGAATTTGAATTTTAGAATCGAAAGTTCATAATATAAGACTTCTCAGCTCTTATCCATTTTTTGAATTTTTTTGGAATCAATACATCATTCAATTTGGCAGACAGAATAGTAAAGATTTCATCGAAAACTTACAGCTGCTTGCCAAACAAACGCTAATAGAAAAAAGAGTACAGGTATGACAGGCATAACATCCACGATTGGGTTGAAAATGGCATAAGCTTCGGGTAATTTGGCGAAGAAAAAGCTAGTCGGATAAAGAACAGAATTAAAACAGATACAGGTTAAACTAAGTATATTAGGCATAACAAGCATTTCGTTCTTGTAGAGTAGATAATTGAATTTTGATTGAGTTATTTTTCTAAGGGAAAAAGCAAAAGAAAAGGTGGATTCAAAATCCTTTTTTCTTCCGACTTTCCAAAACGCAAAATACCTCCTTGTATTCGCATTCTCAAATGAGAATGGAAGAAATTCGACTTTCATATAATATCTTAATAGAATTCCATGTAATGATCAATGCATTTTTTGGATTCTATATTATCCGCATGTCTAGAATCCTAGCAAGAAAATATGTCTCCTTTTTTAGGTAATTGAAGTGGGATTGACGAATATTATATAAAAATAATAATGTTTATTAGTGTCGCATAAAACGAAATGAAATGGGGCGTGGCCAAGTGGTAAGGCAGCGGGTTTTGGTCCCGTTACTCGGAGGTTCGAATCCTTCCGTCCCAGATTTTTTCTGATGAAGCGAAAGATAGAATCGTATTGTGCCCTGCGCGACACAAAAGTTTATTAAAGAGAATAATTATCTCTTAATGAACTCGTAGATTAGATGCATTTCTAAGCATTCATTTTCTTTCTCAGAAAACTAAAACTAAAGTGTCAAGTCCAGTCAAATTTAATATCTTTATTTTATTTTCCTGAAAAATTTTTGTCTATCAGGCACATTCAGGATATGCCCCTACTACTCATTACTCAATATGTGTTTTGAATATGTGTTTATAAATTGGAACTTCTTAGATAAACTTTATGCTCCGTATCTATGAAGTGGGAATTCTTACAGGATACATTTGACACCCAATATGAAAGAAAAGAAGTATCCCCTATTTTCACCAAACTAAAGAACTAAAGTAAGTAAAAAAAAAGGGGGGTATCCTAATTCTATGTTTCATGGCCAGATTAAAGAGTAGGATGTTTTTTGTTTCAGCACAGGCCTTAAAACTTTTGACCAAGGTCGTCGGGAGAAAAAAGAAAAGGGTTTCCATTCTACGGATAGGGACGCTATTTTTCTATTTTAGGTATTATCCGATTTGCAAATATCCGCAATGGAATGCGAGGATTAGAGAGAAATTCATATATTCTGTCTACTCGACTTTCGAATTGATTGAAAAAAAAAAATTATTAATGAGGTAAAACACTGTATATAAAATGAGACCCATCCCTTTATGATAGAGATAGATTTTTGTTGTATTATTAGTAAAAAAGAAGGATCCTTCTTTGGTTAAGCCAAAACGATCTCGATCTGTGATTCTTTAAATATCCAGAATGATCCATTTTCATTTTGGTAAGGTTAATGTAAGAACTGTTCGTTGGATAGAATGGATTCAAAAAAAAATCGTACTTTACTTTTCTTATTTTTGATTTTGAGTTCTTTCTTTTAGGTAAAAGAAAGAATGCTATTAAGTAAAAGCAAAGACCTTAATTTTACTTTACAAAAAAACAAAAAAAATTCTTTTTTTTGTTATTCGAGTCGAAGAAGTATGAGAATTTTATAACTACCCCAAAACTACCAATCTTTTCATTGGCATAGCTTATTTGGTTATTCATTGGCTTATCTGGTTAATAGTTAATTGTTTTTGTTACATAAAAATATATTAATTAATTAAATTAATTCAACTTTTTTGGAGGTTGATAGTTTATTTGTTGGGGAAGAGTCGATCCTTGTCATTTCAGAATTGATCATCTTGAGTTCTTTATGGAAATTCAATAATAAAAAAATTTTAAGCAAACTATTTTATTCCTCTTTTTCGAACTATGTTTCATTCATATGATAGAATATGGGTTTAAATAAATTGGATCTTTGCAGAGTGTTCCCCGAAAAATACTTAGTTTCTTTTATCCATATTTCTCCATAGATAGTTTGAATTAGTATACAAAAGCAATGACTATTCATGATTGCATCCATATTGGATCAATTCTCGATACCTTTTTGCAATGAAATTAGAGGAATGTTATGGTAAAACTTCGTTTAAAACGATGTGGTAGAAAGCAACGTGCGACTTGAAGGACATGATCGATTGTGGATTTTGCTATCCATCATTTTCCATAGTAATGAAAATGCTCTTGGCTCGACATAGTCTGTTCTATTCGTCCCGAACCTAATTTGCGCTGGGTTGTTTGTAATGTAAGTAAATAGTACACGATGGAGCTCGAGAGGACAAAATTGCTTTTTTATCAAGGGAAAGAATCTAGGGTTAGTGAAAACTAATAAATTTGGTCAACTTTGTCAGTCTATCCTTAATATAGAAATCAAAAGGTTAAAATAACAAAAAAGTCCAATTTTGGAAGATTGGAAAAACTTTTTCGATTAAAAGTTTATCTGAATACATGGTTCATATTTGATTTCTATAGAAGAGTGAAATGCTTTATCGAAGGAAATAAGAAAAAAGAAAGGGTATGTTGCTACTCTTTTGAAAGAAAAAAGAATAGGAGTTCCCTAAGTAATGTCTAAACCCAAGGATTTTGCAAATCAAAGATAAAGGATTCCGGAACAAGTAAACACGATTTTCAACCGTCTCAACAATAGAATTAGATCAGAATAAGGAATAAAAGTCAATTTGTTCGAGATGAGATAAAGAAAAGAGTTTAGAGACGACTCAAAAAATTTCGAAGGGTTTTTCTTTTGAAGTCCGTCAGTAAAAATTAGCCAACTTGAGTCATGAGTATAAATGAAATTTTTTTTCTTTTCTTTAAGGGAATTAATGCAAGTCATAATCCAATTTGTATCTACTTGTATTATAGACAGAAATTCGAATCATTTTCTCGAGCCGTATGAGGAGAAAACCTCCTATACGTTTCTAGGGGGGGTTGTTTATCTACATCTATCCCAATAAGCTATCTATCGAATCGTTGCAATTGATGTTCGATCTCGAAGAGAAGGAAGAGATCTTCGAAAGGTAGGTTTTTATGATCCGATAAAGAATCAAACTTGTTTAAATGTTCCAGCTATTCTATATTTTCTTGAAAAGGGGGCTCAACCTACAAGAACAGTTTATGATATTTTAAGGAAGGCAGAATTCTTTAAAGATAAAGAAATAACTTTGAGTTAATTGAAGAATTAAATGAATAATAAAGTAGGAGAGGGTCGCTAGTACCCCTTAATTATTTAGACACAATTTGCCTGTTTCTTAGTCCTATTTTTTTTGCTGCATTTATGTCGTGCCAATCCAACAAAAGTCCTTATTTTATTTCCTTTTTGTATCTAATTGCATTGTATTTCCATTGACAAAGGTCTATTGAACATCTAGAATTTGTAGATAGATGGGTCTCTTTATCGTCACTCCATATTAGGTATTTCGGTCTACAACTTCGCTCAAATGATAGGGTTGCCCCCCTTGCATATACTCTCATACAAGCATACAAGATTTTTTGATTTCTTTAAATCAAAATTGCCAAAAAAATGACAATTTTGCCATTGTAATTGGGCCCCCTTTTTTACCCTTAGTGAAATTTAACCGCATCTGTTCATTTTGGTATTTGAGTGTTGTTAATGGGTGATAAATCTTTCTTTTGATGTCTTGCTAATTCAATGTTTTAACAGGAGTGTCTGGTGTAATTCCATCGATTTTTGGATTTCGATTGTATCTAAGAGATCCTTTTTTATCCGGGTTGCTAACTCAATGGTAGAGTACTCGGCTTTTAAGTGCGACTATGATCTTTTACACATTTGGATGAAGCAACAAATTCGTCCAGACTCTTGGTAGAGTCTAGAAGACCACGACTGATCCTCAAAGGTAATGAATGGAAAAAATAGCATGTCGTAATAAAATTAATTTCTTTTTTTTTTTTAATAAAAAAATTCCGATTTTCTGGGTCTAGTGAATAAATGGATAGAGACTGTCTCTAATTCTGGTAAAATAAAAAGCAACGAGCTTAACTTCTTAATTGGAAGGATTCCCCAATCTAATTAGACGTTAAAAATGGATTAGTGCCTGATGCGGGAAAAGGTTAGGTTTTGCTATGAGTGGACCCTTTACTTTTTTTTAGAAATCCTAATTATTTTTGATTATCGATTGAAAAGGGATGTTATGAAAAGGGATGTTATGAATTGAATGTGTAAAAGAAACAGTATATTGATAAAGAGACTGTATTCCAAAGTCAAAAGAGCGATTGGCCAGCAAAAATAAAGGATTAGTTCTTGTTTGTTTTGTAATTAGAACAAACATAAACTAATTAGATAGAAAAGGAGCGAAAAAAGATCTATGGATTAGACTCCCTTTCTTTCCAGGGTTTATATTATGCAACACCTTGTTCTGACCATATTGCACTATGTATCATAATTTGATAAACCGAGAAATGCTTTATTTCTCTGATTCAAGTAGAAATACAAATGAAAAAATTCGAAGGGTATTCAGAAAAACAGAAATCTCGTCAACAATACTTCGTCTACCCACTTCTCTTTCAGGAATATATTTATGCATTTGCCCATGATTATGGATTAAATGGTTCCGAACCTGTGGAGATTTTTGGTTGTAATAACAAGAAATTTAGTTCACTACTTGTGAAACGTTTAATTATTCGAATGTATCAGCAGAATTTTTGGATTAATTCGGTTAATAATCCTAACCAGGATCGATTGTTGGATCACAGCAATTATTTTTATTCTAAGTTTTATTCTCAGATTCTATCTGAGGGGTTTGCGATCGTTGTAGAAATCCCACTTTCGCTAGGGCAACTATCTTGTCCGGAAGAAAAAGAAATACCAACGTTTCAAAATTTACAATCTATTCATTCAATATTTCCCTTTTTAGAAGACAAATTTTTGCATTTACATTATCTATCACATATAGAAATACCCTATCCTATCCATTTAGAAATCCTGGTTCAACTCCTTGAATACCGGATTCAAGATGTTCCGTCTTTGCATTTATTGCGATTCTTTCTCAACTATTATTCGAATTGGAATAGTCTTATTACGTCAATGAAATCTATTTTTCTTTTGAAAAAAGAAAATAAAAGACTATTTCGATTCCTATATAACTCTTATGTATCAGAATATGAATTTTTCTTGTTGTTTCTTCGTAAACAATCTTC